ATCTCTTCCTTTATCCAAGAAAAAAGGGTATTTATAGTTTGCATGGTCCAATCATTGGTATCGAAAATTTATACAATAAAATTAGGCAGGTCCCTAGTCTAGTATAGTTCCCTATCTATGATTCTGCTATTTACTAAAATCATTTTAATGGAATATTGGAGGAATCGAATCCCTTGTATGAGTAGAAAGAATAAGTACAATTTTGAATTGAATGTTTTTCTTATGTACAAAGTAACACCCAACCATTAGAATTGGATCAGTGAAGCATTTTTCAGTCATTCATTGAATGATAAATCACTACAAGTGAGGGAGATACACGATTTAAATAACGGAAGATCCAATATTTTAAAATTGTATCTAGAATGACCGGAAAGGTAGAAACGAGACCAGATATAATTTGCTCATAATGAGCAAATCCAAAATCTTTGTAGACAGAGCCAATCATTAGTTCCCAACCGTGGGGCGAATGGAATCCTATACATAAATCGGTTAATAAAAGAATGGAAAAAGCTTTTATTGTGTCGCTTAAGTTATATAGAAATTCTTGAACCCAAGAGTTAAGAATAACAAGTTCTTCATTACCTAGAATAGAATAACTGCTTAGAATAACGAAACAGATTATATTTGTCGAGAAGTGCAAAATCGTATAGATACAATCTTCATTGTGCATCTTGATCAATTGGATCGTTTCGTTGTAGATTCCGATACGAAGCTTTTCTAGATGTGTTTCCGGGTATTCCTTTATCATTTCGTCCAAGAGGAAGAGTTCCTCTAATTCTATGAATTTTTTTAGAATACTCTTTTCTTGAATAGCATTCAAAAGAATTTCGGATTGCCCAGTATCCCACCAATCAGTAACCCAAGATTCCAGACTTTTAGTAAATGAGAGAGAGATCCACCAGGGCAAAAATACTATAGATGCAAGATATAGAAGGGGAATTAATGCTTTCTTTTTTGCCATTTTTTCGTCTTTGAATTTTTAATGAACTCACCCCATTCGTCGACGCCATATGATACTAACGAATATTCATATCAAGGATAAGTTCTATTACAAGTTATCGAGCCCGCGAATTTATTCCCTGTTTTTTTGTGTATGATTCAGTAGTTAATACTTGACTTTAGAAATAATACAGAAATGGAAGAAAAAGGAATCCACTTCGAATTCGCACTTCAAATTCGAATAAAGATATTGTTTCCAAATATATCAGTTGCTAAAATTCGAAGAAAGTGACTCCTTTCAATAAAGAAATGCACTAAAGAGCCCCTTCAAGTAATGAATATTTCGGATTTTGAAACGAAAGAACCCTCTTTCTATCAAAATATCCAATTTTTTGAAAAAAAAAAACTATCCATACCATAGCATAGTCCGGGAATAATTGAGATAAATTTCTGAAGAATATTGTGATTATGATCAAAAAAAATGACTACCAAAACAAGACAAAAAGGTTATCGTGATAAGCGTCCCAATCGTTTGGTAATTAAGAAGTACAAAAAGGGATAAAAAGAACCATCGATTGACAAAACAAAAAAAAAAGATAATCTAGAACATATAATCTATCTATATCTAATATATTAATTCCAAATATTGAAAAAAAGCATTCAATCTTTTCAGTTTCAGTTCATTTTTCAAAATACTTCAATTGGTACACGCAAGAAATAAGCCAATTCAGCAGCCTTTTGCTCAATTTCTCGCGGAGTCAAATTCTCATCAGTACGAGTCAAAGGAATAGCCCCGTGGCCTCTGATTTCCATATAAAGGACACGACGAGCATAAATACCCTCTTTAACTTCTATTCGGATGGACTGGATGTCTTTCATAAGGAATTGGAGGAAGATACGACGATTTTTTCCAGGAAATCCCCAACGAAAAATACACACTATTCCTTCTTTTCTATCGAATCGATCATAACCACTACCTACATTCCACGAAATTGTGCACCACAAATAAGAGCTAATAAAGAGACCCGCAATCCCGTAGAAAGACATCACGATCCCCTGCGGAAAAAAAATGATTTGGGGAGACGGAAATAAAGATATCAAATTCCTACCAAGATAACTGGAAGTTCCAACTAATAAAAACCCTAATGAACCTAAAAAAAGGATAAAGGCCCAGCAGAAATTACTTGTTTTTCGAGACCCTGCTATAAGTTCTATCCATATATGTTCTGATCGCCAATTCATACTAGATCTAGTTACATTTTATTGAAATTGAGAGAATAACCCCAATGAATTTGACTTTTTTGTGTGTTTCCGAAGTAACTCTCATCAACTAGCACTATTCTGATGTGAACTTTTATTTTAGGAGTAATTCATCGAATTGGTTAGATATAAAATAAGAATATCCACTTCCTATGATTTCCTATAGATATCTCCATCCATATAGATACATTAACTTTCCATTTCAGACATTCGCCCCGATCCCGATTTTATTTCTTTGCAAATAGCTAGAATTTATTTACTCATATATCATGTTTACGCACGCATAAGAGTTTCTTTATGGTCGGGGGAAACCCCATCACATATTTGATTCTAATAAATGGATATCTGTGTTATGGTCTAAGTCTTGAAAAAAAAATCGATTAGATTTAGCCCCATCATATCGATATCTAAAAAATCTTGTTTTTTTGAATATGAAGAGATAAAGAAGCCATCGCAATTGCCGGCAATATTAGGCCCACGAAAGGCACAAAAAAGGAGGGTAAGTTTGTCATAAAATGGATACCTGGATTTAATATTTTTACCTGTTATTGTTATATTGTTATTTATATTGTTATAAAGGTATCTTATAATAATTATAATTCATATATAATTATACTAAGCATATCTAAGTGAGTATGTGAGTACATAATATTAATATATAATAAAAAATATATAAATAGAATAAAATAAGTACAAGGAATGTAGAACTAAATAAATAGAATTTTTCATCTTTCTACATGAAATATATATAGTAGAATCCCTTTTTTATTATTTTTTATTATCCTGTTTTTGTCTTATAATTTGAATTTAATAAAATTGAATAAAATAAAGAAAGAGTGTCTTACAAATTCCTGAAAAATTTGTTATAATCCGATCCGGGAATAGGGATTTTTAGTAAAACTGGGGATTATCAAAAAATATCGAAAGATGCAAGATTCTATACTTTTCTATTTTCGATATGTGAATTCTATACACATAAGAAGGGAACCTTAAATTCGTTTTATTCTCCTTGCCGAATTTTTATTTCGCGGAATAAGGAATTCGCTCTTTTTTTTTTTAGAGGTTTACTGATTATTAATCGGTAATATCGGTAAAAAGTGTAAAAAAAATTATCCGCACAATTCTTTTTACACTTAAATCTTATGGTCTCAAATGTTACCAAAGTAAAAATCCATTCTACGGATTTTTACTTTGGTTTCTATAAACTAAATAACTACTCGTTTTACAAAAAAAATAATGATTTCTATTTTTATTAATTTTTTTGTATTAAGGATCTACTTGATTGAATTTTGATTCCGAGGAAAGAAAGCATGGAGCTGAAATAACTCACTCAGAACGTCTTTTAAAAGATTACGCGGTACGATTGGGTCAAATAGGCCCTTGTGGAATAAATATTCAGCCGCTTGTGAGCCCTCAGGTACTGTCATATTCAATGTTTGTTCAATTACTCTTTTACCCGCAAATGCAATGTAGGCATTGGGTTCAGCAATAATGATATCACCCAACATACCAAAACTGGCTGTCACCCCACCAGTAGTCGGAGATGTAAGGATTGATACATAGAATAACTTTTTATTTGATTGATAATCATATAAAGCAGAAGCTATTTTAGCCATTTGCATCAAGCTCAAACTTCCTTCTTGGATGCGTGCTCCTCCGGAAGCACACACTAAAATTAGAGGTAAAAATTGATTGGTAGCATATTCGATCAAACGGGTGATTTTCTCGCCAACTACGGATCCCATACTACCCCCCATAAACTCAAAATCCATAACCCCAATTGCTATGGGAATACGGTTTAGTTGACCGGTGCCTGTTTGAACAGCCTCAGTTAATCCTGTCTTTCTTTGATAAGAATCAATACGATCTTTGTAAGATTCCTCTTCTAACTGAAATTCAATGGGATCCACAGAGACCATCTCTTCATCCATAGGAGCCCAAGTACCTGGATCAATCGAAAGTTCTATTCTATCTGAACTACTCATTTTCAAATAATGTCCACAGTGTTCGCAAATATTCATTTTTGATTTCAAAAATTTATTATAATTTAATCCATAACAATTTTCGCATTGAACCCACAAATGCCTATATTTTTGAGTCAAATCTAGATCATTAGAGTTTTCCGTTTCCGTTTCTGTTATAGTTAAATCACGACCATCCGGACGCCTTTTTATACTTGAACTTTGGTTTTCACTACTATTTCTGCTTTCATGAAAAATGTAACTATAAAAGTAATTGTCATTGTAATTGACAATACCACTTAAAATGTAACTATCAATACAAATTTGAGAACGAAAATAACTGTCAATACAACTATTAATGTGGTTATTCCAACTATATTTAGTATCATATATGTAAGGATCATAGTGGGGATCGTCATTATTAAATACACTATTCATATAACTAAAATTCCGAGAATTCGAAAAAGGACTTTCTAGTTCACTTAGAAAAGAATGATCATTGTCAATCTCAAAAATCTTATTTTCAATATCAAAATATATGAAATAACTGTCCCGATTATTATCCCTAACTAAAAAAGTATCATCAGGTATGAAATTATGAATGTCTCTAACGCCGACTAAATGATCAACATTACTGTAACTAGAATTGTCACTATCGCTCCCACTAAGAGTGTTTTTATCTATATGATTTCGAGTCGGGTCTTGACTTCCACCGGTATTTTCAATAGGACTAAGGTTATCCATTGATTTACTTAGCCCCCCCCCGTATTCTAACGCCTTTTTGTACAACATCGAGTTGAACCACCCCTTTTCCATAAAGCCTTTTTGCCCATATTTACA